AGATAAATAGAGATTTTAATGAATTCAAAGCCTGGGATATGGCTTCCCGAAATCCGTTACCTCATTTCCCAATCTAGTTTTAGTAAATTAAGCTCCAATGAGATATTTCCTCCGGTGTTAGGATGCATTATTCAATGTGAAATCAATATGGAAAACCCAGCGTAATTGGAAGGAGCGAAACAAGCAGAAGCAGATATGGATGGTAAACAGAGCTCTTCTCTTCCTGCTCGAAATAGTTTTTATGGGTCCCACACCATGGAGATAAGATATGAGCGGAGGTAACAGATTGCTCGGTGTGCTTGGCCTATTTGTTTTACTAGCTCCACCCAAAAAGAAACTGAGAGGCAGTTTCAGTTTGGCAAGTCCCCAAATTCAATTGAAAATATTTTCCGAAGAATGTTGCGAGGGAGTCGAGGCTGCCTCCACCTTTACTTAACATCCTTGTAGCCTTATAACTATACTTAATATACCGGCACCCCACCCCTAACCGGTGCTAACTCCCCCTCCGCTAGGCTTTCGGTCTCTCTCACTCATAATCTCTGAGATATGGGATTGCTAGTAACAACTGGTGACAGAAACGGCTTGACCTCCCCGAGCTCTTGTGGTACAATCCTTTCCCTGCGGAACCTAGATTTCTGATTCGGTTCGCAGAGGAGGGGTAGTAGAATGCAGTGGGGCTTGACCAGTGGCTCGCGACGGAACAGGCTGACTAAGCCGCAATCAACTAGGCAAATAACCTAGTAAGCAAATAACCTAGTAACCTTAACTTATAACCTATTAACCTTAACTTATTTTTATTTTTTTTTTGTTTATCCCATTGCTACTTCAGCGTCGTCGCCGGCAAACTTCAGGTAGTGATTGGATCCTACCTACTCCATTTTTTAGCTCACCTACTTGTTGGGGTAGTTCGTTGGCGTTAGGTTGCCGGATCCTCCTCAGATAGCCTCGTCGAGACGAAATAAAGAACGAGAGTGAGATATCGAAACTGTCTTCATTTCAAAATGGATTCCTTATCAAAAAATGATTAATGATGCGGATAAGCTGATACCGACTCGTCAATCTCCTCCATACTCAATCCGCATCATATTACTTGCACGAAAACGGGGAACTCATTAACAAATCTACCCATCGATTTGATAGATTTTTCATCTTTCTATCTGCGTTGCTTATTAATAATAACGGGATCCAGAAAATGAGTGGGGCGCGAAGCCGAAGCCTTAAAAATAAATTGAAAAGAATTTAACTTTTTCCTTTTATTTTGTATTTGTAGTTGAAAACAATTGGGAGGAATTTTGGACTCCCTTTCTCATCTCGGGGGTAACTGAATGACGAGGAGCCGTATGAGGTGGGAATCTCACGTACGGTTCCGTATAGTGACATTGGAGCTGTCGACTATTCCACGACTACACCAAAAAAACCCAACTCTGCCCTACGTAAAGTCGCGAGAGTTCGATTAACCTCCAAGTTTGAGGTAACGGCTTACATACCAGGTATTGGCCATAATTTGCAGGAACATTCGGTGGTCCCCGTGAGAGGCGGAAGGGTCAAAGACCTACCCGGTGTTAGGTATCACATCGTTAGAGGAACCTTAGATGCTGTAGGGGTGAAGGATCGTAAGAAGGGGCGTTCTAGTGCGTTGCAGAACATTGTCACAACTTGTATCATTGCGACGATTCCGTATCAGTTGTTCTGATATGTTAAATGTGTAGCTGACCCAGTATTGCAAGGGGACTGAAGCCTGCTACTACAGAGATTGATAGAGATTAATTATTATCTATCTATTTGTGTGAAACAATTTGGTGTCTAAGGTGTTCTACTCCACTAAGTTGAGTTTTACCTGGACTCCCACCTGGACTTGGGACGTCTTTTCCTCTTGGAACAGGTTTAGATTACGACTACGGAGATTCAGTGAAGGCTTTATGCACATCTACTGATTGGATTGATAAACCTACGGACATTCCTAGTAAGATAACTGAATTGCAAGATTTTCTTCTCTTATATCTAAATTTCGATTTTCTTTATCCGTGGAATAAGGGAAAACGGATACCCAATATGCAATGAGTAAATATGATTTGCATCTCAAAAAATAAATGGTTCAAAATCATTTGAATAGTTTCTAGTCAATCATGTGGAAAGCTGTATTCGATGAAAGTCGCACGTGCAGTTTGGAGGGAGATCCTCGACTAACTGGTGGATCCACCCTACAATATGGAGTGAAGAAGCCGAAATAGTAGCCTAAGATACCATTGAAATAAAAGACCATTGAAATAAAAGAATTGATTGAAATCTGACATATTTATATTTGTAAACTCGTATTACATCGGAGCAGTGTAGTGAATAGAAAGAAAACTATCGAATCAGATCCAATTTATCGTAATCGATTAGTCAATATGCTAGTTGATCGTATCCTGAAAAATGGCAAGAAATCACCGGCTTATCAGATTTTTTATCAGGCTATGAAGCGGATTAGGTAAAAGACAAATAGGAACCCACTGTCTGTTCTGCGACAGGCGGTGCGCGGGGTAACTCCCGACGTAGTGACAGAAACCAAACGTGTAGGTGGATCAACTTATCGAGTTCCCGTTGAAGTAGTACCGGCAGAGGGAAAAGCTTCGGCTATCCGGTGGTCATTAATCGCGTGTCGAAAACGCTCAGGTCGAAGTATGGCTTTAAGATCGAGTGATGAATCAATGGATGCCGCCAGAAATTCCGGTAGTGCCATACGGAGGAAAGAGGAGACTCATAAAGTTGCGGAAGCCAACAAAGCTTTTGCCCATTTCCGTTAGTTTCGGATTCGTTCCAATCCACGATATTTTCGTCGCGGATTGGAACCAGGGCACAAACTATCTGGGAATCAAGAAGCACTACGAAGAAATGGTTGAGTGAGGGGTGAACGACGAATAACGGGTGTCCAATCTAAGCCACAAGTGGGGATTGGCAACTACTTCTCTCTTAGGTTGTTAATTATTTATTAGACTCCTCCTAGGGTAGCGGGGGGGGGGGAGGGGGCCGATGCAGAGTTGCGGAGTGCCTCGCAAAAAGGCTTGACGCATGACCAGTTTTTCAGAGACTGAAATTGATTGGGACGCGCATCGCATGGAGTAAAAATTGTCTGAGATATTGAGAAGAAGCCCCCATATCCGAGAATTCTGGGGACTCAATTAATTTCGGTTGACACAGATTAGTTTTTGTGATATATTATAAATTAACAAGCTTACTAGCCTGGGGAATCACTAATTATTTCTTGAAAACCAAAAATTACCATGACCGCAACTTTAGAACGACGCGAAAGCGCAAGCCTATGGGGTCGCTTCTGCGACTGGATTACCAGCACCGAAAACCGTCTTTACATCGGATGGTTCGGTGTCTTAATGATTCCCACCTTGCTAACCGCAACCTCTGTATTCATCATTGCTTTCGTCGCAGCTCCTCCTGTAGATATTGATGGTATCCGCGAACCCGTTTCTGGTTCTTTGTTATACGGTAACAACATTATCTCTGGCGCTATCATCCCTACTTCTGCAGCTATTGGGTTACATTTCTACCCAATCTGGGAAGCAGCTTCCGTCGATGAATGGCTTTACAATGGTGGTCCTTACGAACTTATCGTTCTTCACTTCCTACTTGGTGTAGCTTGCTACATGGGTCGCGAATGGGAACTAAGCTTCCGTCTAGGTATGCGTCCTTGGATCGCTGTTGCGTACTCGGCTCCTGTCGCAGCTGCTGCCGCCGTCTTCCTGATCTACCCAATTGGTCAAGGAAGTTTCTCTGACGGTATGCCTCTAGGCATTTCTGGTACTTTCAACTTCATGATCGTCTTCCAGGCTGAGCACAATATCCTTATGCATCCCTTCCACATGTTGGGTGTAGCTGGCGTATTCGGCGGCTCTCTATTCAGTGCTATGCATGGTTCTTTGGTAACTTCTAGTTTGATCAGAGAGACAACTGAGAATGAGTCTGCTAATGCAGGTTACAAGTTCGGTCAAGAGGAAGAAACCTACAATATCGTAGCTGCTCACGGCTATTTCGGTCGTTTGATCTTCCAATATGCTAGCTTCAACAATTCTCGTTCTCTGCACTTCTTCTTAGCTGCTTGGCCCGTAGTAGGTATTTGGTTCACCGCTTTAGGCATTAGCACCATGGCATTCAACTTGAATGGTTTCAACTTCAACCAATCCGTGGTTGACAGCCAAGGTCGTGTTATAAACACTTGGGCTGATATCATAAACCGTGCTAACCTAGGTATGGAAGTCATGCATGAACGTAACGCTCATAACTTCCCTCTAGACTTGGCTTCTGTTGAAGCTCCTTCTATAAACGGATAACATCCGTCTGGTTATGCAGCACAACTGGATACCAAATCTCTCAACTTCAGGGGAGGTTTGGTGTCCAATGAGATGAAAGTTCGTGTGGCGGAACGAATAAAAGGAATGGTAGCAGCTTCTCACAATTTCACGACTATCAGTTTCCAACCTTAAATTCTGAAAACTATTTGGAATATCCTTCTGCGATTTAATAGATTACGAAGTTTCCTACTCCGATTTGCAGAATGCTTGCAATCTCCCACCCCAATCTTTTGGATAGAAGAAGGAGTGTATTCCTCATTTCAAAGATTTTCTATTGTCTTGCTATATACATACAGCTAATATTTATGTGTATCAACCGAAGGACCTATCTAGACTGCTTAACGGATAGATCTTGTTCACGTCCGGTGGGGAGCCAACTAAATCAACAGAGGGGGCGGACGTAGCCAAGTGGATCAAGGCAATGGAGTGTGGATCCATCACGCGCGGGTTCAATTCCCGTCGTTCGCCCATCCAATTGGGTAATTCGATCCCATCGCTCCACTTGGAACAGAGAGGAACTGTTAAGGTGGATGGGATTTCTGTGGGTCTCCCCGACAATAACAATTTAGAATTCCCGATCTAATTCCAATTTTGGATACGACTATTCACAGAAATCACTAGACTCGTTTGAAATATGTATTCCATCCTATCTTGAAATTTCCAATATTATTGGTATAATAAATGTGGGAAATAGATAGTATCTACCGCATGAAATTAATATGAAAAGAGAAAATAAGGTAAAAAAGGTGGCAAGAGAAAGCGTAGGAAGTCCAGATTTTTCATCTAAAATTTCGGAGTTAATAGAAGTCAGTCTATTAGATCACTTCTTCGAATCATTGAAAAATCAACATCTCAGAGAATTTTTAATTAGCCCATCTTCCAATTATGAACCTTTTATCAGATTATCTGACTTGTGATTTCTAAGTTCACTATTTCTACGCAATCTGCGTGATTCACTAAAAAGAGATAGTGGCATCACCCTGGAGATGCTGATGTTGCTAACAATACTAATTTCTACGCATTGCTTGAGTGACAAAAGGTCGATCGAAGGAAGTTTTGTACTAACGGGAGTCATTAATGGGGGTGACGGAGTGAGAGAGAAACAAGCGGAAAACCTTGGTGATTTCTCCTGCGACTGCTTTCTCCGATTCAAAAGATCTTTATCTGTTGGAAGGAGTGGAAAGAGGAGAATATCTGTTTCCCACTACTTAGGTTTGAACGAAGATATTTCTGCAGGTTCGACGAAAAAAGAGAAGCAAGTTCGCTATGATGCGATGATTCCTCTGGTTTCCGGTAGATGGAAGGCATGCGTAGTGAGGGGTTCACTCCTTGGCAGAGATATATCCAAGGATGATCCTGAAAGGATTCAAGTATTTCGTAGGGGTAGGTGTTTACAAAATTCACGTAGGTTTTTCAAATTCTACAACTATTTGGTAGTTTCTAAAAACAACCAAAGTGATTTCGATTCGTTATTCTTTTGGGAAAATCGTAACAAGCGAGATCTGGGTCGGTTACAAGCAACACAATTGAGAAACGACTCATTAAGTCCCGTAGTATTAAACTCCTATGACAAGGCGTTACTTGAATCCGGAGATTCAGCAGATCACCAGGGGGATAGATTGGGATTTGATTTCGAGCGAGAAGCCTTTTCCAACTTGTCTTCATTTACGTCTCGTAAGAAAACGACGTCGTTTCGTGGCTGTATATCCGGATTAGATTGTGACAAAAATGGGGAAGAATTTCCCATTCTACACACTTATTCACAAATGAGAGATGGATTAATAAATCGATTCACCAAAATTCTCTCGATAATCGAGAAGTCGAATCTGATTTCTGATGGGGCAATAGTTACTGACGTCAGTAATAGCGTCAAATCTGGGAAAGGATTTCCATTGAAAATGAAGGGCGACATGCCGCTTACTCAAATATCTGGCAGAAAACTTGGGCTAGCGAGTAGCAGACACCTCAACCTCAGTGAGATTCTCCCAAACTATTTTAAAATATCTTTTTTAGGTATACTTAGAGAAATAAGTAATCGAAGTGAAAATACTACTTTTTTAAACTAATTGAAAGAAGAGAGTAACATACATTCAATATATTTTTTAGTTAGATTGTATGGACGAAATAGAATCATACCTCTCTACTCAACATACATATTTCTTTTCTATGACTATTTCTGCGCATTATCTACTGAATATTTCTTCCAAATCAAATATCGGTTGGATGGCTGGACGGGGATCGGGAAGTACACCGGTGTAACAAGAATTGCAACTGAATAAATAGTATTGAAATGGAAAGATAACGTAGGGCGCCTATTGAACGAATATATTACTTTTCAAATTGATGAGTATAGAAATGTTCAGTCAAATCTGCATAGATGGCTCGATACGACCGAGGATTCGTCTTCTTTCCCCGTTGGGAAAGTCTTAAAGTATGACTTGGAGGAATCAATTTGCCGTGTATCAATAATAAGAAACGAATTACTCAATAATATTGGTGTCAGTCTCGGTAGTAACAACCAACAGAACGAAAAATATTTTCATCGATTTCTCAATGTTTTATTTCTTTATAAAATGATTGTTGCTGAGGTTACTCGCCAGAAAGTTTTGATATATACCATTGATTATTGCATCGGAAAATTGAACGATATAGATCTCGAGAAATTAAACAAGATAGATCTCACGAAGCTTGATCTTTTATCAAGTTTATTCGATGGTTACATTGATGAACAGATACTTTTCCTCAAAACAATTCTTGAGAGAAAAAAGAGTTTATTCATTGAATCCAAACTGTTAGTGAGTAAGAAATCGGTAGGCTTTTCGACCGAGCTGGAACCTGCAGTGAATCCTACTTCTATCGGGTTGCCCCGCATCGAATCTATCCGAGCAGGATTTTCAGGCGATGATTTTTCCATTACGGGGAGGCAATTTTGGAATCTGTTTCTGCATGATTTAAACCGTGGGGGAGGTTCAACTAGAGATATTGGTGAGAATATTTCGAGATACATCTCCGATCAGGTTAATAAACTAAACTTTCTAGACGACTCACCTATACGGAACTGTGCCGAAAGCAACTTTATTCCGAGAATCAAAAGAAATTTGTTTATTGGGAGATGCAACAGTAGTTATCTCAACGTCTTAGAAAACTTCTATGTGGGCTCCGAAGATGAAACCATCTCATTTATTCATCCCCAACTGTCGGATTCGTTGTCATCCAACTTATCGAAACAAACAGCGGGGGAGGTTGCTGGTCACGTACTCACACCAATTCAATTTATTTTATCTAATCTGCATGAATCCACAGCATTAGTAACTCATTCAGATGGACTTTCCAACTCTATTTCGGATCTGAAGAGGTTACTGGCGGGTTTGAACTTATCTCCTCGTGAAACGATAGAGTCATTTCTATATTCGTGCAGTAGCGATGGAGTTTCTTTGGAGAAAACGTCGATAAACTCCGATTCGTCGTCGGATCGGCAACCCCAACCTCGTCTCAAGAATCTGGTATTGGATCGAGTCTATCAGAAGAATTTGTCTATTAAGTATTTTGGGGAACCGGAAGAGTTGGAAACATCTTATTGGTCGCTAAGACTCCCATTATGCAACGATGTAACATCGAGATCTATAGCAGAATCGATTGGAAAGGAGGTTGCGTACGAAGATACGGACTTTGCGGATCAATCTATACGGAGGGAGGCTATTCGTCCATCCAACTTTATCAATTTCAATGAATTATTAAAAGATTTGAACAGATATAAGATCTCTTGGATCTTTTGGAAAGACAATATCGGTGAAAAATGGAGCTTATTTAGAGATTACATACCTTGGTTTTTTACCCCCACCTGGTGGAAATACTTTTACGACCTGATTAGAGAAACATATCCAGAAATAGGACTTAAAATAAGTTATGACTCAAATCATAACTTTCCTAGAATTTATAAAAGAATGGCTGAAGATGTAGTAGATGGTGCGAAAGCCTATTTATCCCAAAGACTGCAAAGCCTAGGATTGAGATTCGACAACGATTCTATCAATACTATAGTATCCGAGATAGGTCTTCTTATTTTCGAAGAAATTCCTGATGAAGCGGAGATTTTACATTCGGGAGGATGGTCAGTATCTCAATTTTCCACTAGGTCTATCTCCCATTACTTCATCCTTTCAGTATTAATTGTTCTTGCATTATTCAAACACCCTTTGTCTGCCGTTTCGGGTTCCAATTCCTTTCATTTATGGAAACGTTTCAATACTATTGAATATTTGACAGACCCAACGCGTGGATCCTATTTGAAAGAGGTAATGCATTCCCCTTCGACAAGCTAAATGTCAACGAGAGATCTATTAATCTATTCTTTGAATAGATTCTTGAATTATATAAATAATATAATCTTTTTCTTCTTTGTGAAAGATGAAATCGATTCATGGATATTTCATAAAGAAAGCCCCGATATCCTAGATAGTAAGAAAGAACTACTGACTCAACATTTAGTGACGAATAAAATTCTTTATAGGTATGTGTCGAAATTGAACTCTAATTATGATTTATTGAGCAACGAGATTTCTCATGAACCTTATCCACAAGAGAGATCTAATGTTTTGGCATACTTACGTCAATTCTGGCGAAATGATCTATTGAGTCACAAGATCCGTAAGTTGGATCCTGCGGAGAAGTGGTCTTTTTCCGCCCTCGAGAGAAATATTCTATTTTCAGTAACAACGAGACGAAGAGGCAGTCTACTAAATATGCCATGTCATGACATACCTATCTCACTCCAATCGGGATTACTACCATCTAAAGGAATTTTGCTAGTAGGACCCATAGAAACTGGCCGATCTTCCATTATTAGAGATGTAGCATTCGATTCCTACTTTCCAGTGGTGAAACTACCAATGAAAAAGCTGATATACAACCGATCCTTTTTCAATAATGTACGTGGAAATTTCATTTCGAAAGAAAGCGTACACCGATTAAATTTCGTTTTTGAAATGGCGAAAGAGATGTCTCCCTGTACACTATGGATTCAAGATATTCATGAATTGAATATTCATCGTTCGTATCATAAGCTAGAAGCTGATCCCAAATTCTTACTTTGCCAAATATTGAAAAGTATTGGTGACAGGCGCGGCAATTCTAACATGCGCAAGAATGTTGTTATCGCTACGACTCACGTACCTGCGAGGATAGATCCAGCTCCAATAGCTCCGAACCGGTTAAACTAATTGATAAACTTTCGAAAATCCAACGGGTATCAACGTCAAAAAGATTTATCAATTCTATTACGTATAAAAGGTTGCGAAATGGGGGCTAATCCGTCCCTTCCTCTTATTGAAGGTACTGGGTCTGGAACTACGGGTTATAGTAGACGAGATTTATTCCTCCTTGCTAATGAGGCGTTATTAATAGGTACTTCCAAAAGAAGTAAGATTATATGTAGCGACGCAATTGAATTAGCTTTGCATAGACAACATTCGACTGCTAGTGATATGGGCAATGGGATAGAATCCGGTTCCGAATGGGACATCTTTTCTCACGAAATAGCGGAAGCTACCTCAAAGAATAGTTTGATAGATACTTATCTCACGAATACATATATTGGTCGTAACGCGTTAAAGATGCGATTTTATTATTTGTCTAACTGGTATGTGGAACCTTCAATAACCGAGTCAACATTTAACGAATTCACTCTATTTTCGCATATCCTAGGGATACTAGCTGGATTAGTAGCTCGCGATTCGCTCCAAATGGATATGAGAGAGAAAGAAAATTTCATTGTTATTGACAAACTCGTAGAGAATGACTTGAACCTAGCTTGTGGTGTACTAGAAAACCTCTCGACTAATTTCTCACGTTCAGAAATTTGTAGAGACGGAAGTCGACGCGGTAGTAGTCTTTCCCTTTCCGTTCCTATCGGTAAACCCAAGTATTGTTCAGGTGTAACCTCTCCAAGTCGTTCTTCTAAATTTATGAGAAAGGGAGGATTTAGCAGTCTAACCGACTTCGAACTGCAACAGTCACCCGAACTAATAAACTCAAGTCCGACGGAAGTGTCGCGCGAAATCACTTGGTCCCATAAGGCTTGGCGTCTCCGTTTCCTGCGAAGCGGGGCTTATGAATTGATGAGGGTATCATCTGAACCCAATCATTTGTATAATTTAATTCTTCTTTACCAAAATCGGAATTATATACCCCAACAAGATTTCGAATTCAATAAGATTAAGGGTGACAAAAGTAAATGGTGTGATAAAAGCGGATATCTATTTAGTTTTGAAAAATCTGCGACTAATGTGACAGATAAATTTGTTAAAAGATTGGAAAACCGGTTGGATAATATGTTGTTACGCGAGCAATTTCTCGAATTGGGAATATCCGGCGACTCATCTAATGAATACGAAACACACTGTAATCGATTAGATGAAACGACTCGACTCTTCGGGGGGCGCTTCATCTGGGACCCCATGCTTCTGTTCCAGCCAGATCCTAACATTCCTTCCTCGCGTCGCAGCTTGTTGCCGACGAAAAAACTGGCGCGGAGGCTTTACACCATTTACGGTATGAGAAGGCAGCACCTTAATAAAATGTCAAATAAAAAAATTAGAAATTTCTTTCTCTATAGTGAAGATAATAATGGAGATAATAGTGGAGATAATAGTGGAGATAATAGTGAAGATAATCCAAAATTGAAACCTAACTCATCTATTAAGCGGTGGAATAATCTCCCTTTGGATGAAGAGGAGCGAGATTCCGAATACGTCAAAGAAATTTCCTCTATGGATATACATCTGCAATATCCGCAGACATTTAGTCCCGCTCGCTTTGATTCCTACGTGGTGGCAGAAGATTTTCCAGAGCGATTTATTCGGTTTAGGCTTCTGGTTCATAGAAACAAATGGATGAGGCGAAACCGTTGCCCATTTCAGGATTTTCTTATCTATAATATGTTGCTTGAAATTTATTAATATCTATCCCATCCGTTCCGGTTTGGTGGGGCGTCACTGGATCAAACGACGAAACAATTTTGTTCATGAAAGTTCATAGAACAAATCTTAGATACCCTTCATTCTGTCTAGATCTCTAGCGATATAATTATAAGCCAAATTCAGTAAAAGGAAGATCTATATTTTCTTTTACTGATATAAATAATTATATCGTAGCATATCAAATAGTTAAGGAACTGAAGGTTAAGGAACTGAAGGCCATTTTCTATATGAGTCTTTCTGCTTAGAAAGAAGATTGAGAAAGGGCAATAGCTTATTCCATAGGGATTTTGCAAAACAGCTTCTTAACATCACGCTTGGAATAGATCCTTTCTAAAATTGTGGATTTAGTCCCCTCCCCAGATGACTTATTGATTCGCTCATTTCAATCATTCGATACACCGGAATTGAAGGGGGGACCCCCAAAACCTTTTAATAGTTAATAGGCAGGGTCCTCGCCTCGGGGGTATTCGAGGGGGGGGGGGTAAGAACGTACAAATCTTTTTCTTCCTCAATTGTTAGAGCTGGAAATAAGCACGATAGTGAATCATTCACTGGTTGGTGGATCATGGTCCAACACAATTTGATTTGGCATATGTGGGAAACACAACTACCCAATTACCAGGAATTATTGACGTAGATTCGAACGAATCTCCCCGGGTAGGATTCGAACCTACGACCAATCGGTTAACAGCCGACCGCTCTACCGCTGAGCTACCGAGGAAAGTGGTAGGGGATTCAGTCTCATACGCACTCAAAGACCTTTGTTCCTTTGTTCTTTGAGTCGCTTCTAAATCTGTAAGACGTTAAGCTTTCTCCGACATTTTGTGAAGTAGACTTCGCGTACACCCTAACTCCCATTATAGGAGGAGGCGGCGGCGGTGGCAATCCTATTTGAATGGAAGGGTACCCGAATCGTGGGAGAGGGGGGGGGGGGGGGCAACCGATCGAGGTCGAGATCAACCCCACAAGCCCCCCACGATCTGTATCGATCGGTCACCAATTAGTACTTCCTATTCCCCCCCCTCCAAGAAGCATAGTAGAATAGCCGCAGGATTCTCCTACCTCATAGGAAGAAGTAATATCTTTGAGAAGTAGAAGTAGCAAAAATAAGAAAGATAGAGATGGGGAAGATGAACAATAGTCGGGAGAAATGAACACGAATTGGAGCTTCGCGAAACGAAAGTAGCAGCTTACGGCAAGGGCGGAATCGGAAAATCAACAACTAGCTGCAACACATCGATAGCTTCAGCTAGACGGGGAAAACGGATATTGCAAATTGGGTGCGATCCCAAACATGATAGTACCTTCACTCTTACGGGATTTCTAATACCTACAATTATAGATACTTTACAATCGAAAGATTACCACTACGAAGACGTATGGCCCGAAGATGTAATTTATAGAGGTTACGGCGGAGTAGACCGCGTAGAAGCTGGCGGACCCCCAGCGGGGGCGGGTTGTGGGGGATATGTCGTGGGAGAAACGGTGAAGCCATTAAAAGAATCAAATGCTTTTTATGAATATGATATTACCTTATTCGACGTTTTAGGAGATGTAGTTTGCGGGGGTTTTGCCGCTCCACTGAATTATGCAGATTACTGTATCATCATAACTGATAATGGATTCGATGCCCTTTCTGCAGCAAATCGTATTGCCGCGTCGGTCAGGGAAAAGGCGCATACCCACCCTTCGCGGCTAGCTGGTTTAGTGGGAAACCGAACATCTGAAAGAGACTTAATTGATAAATATGTAGAAGCCTGTCCCATGCCCGTACTGGAGGTATTACCCCTAGTGGAAGATATTCGCATTTCCAGGGTAAAGGGAAAAACGTTATTTGAAATGGCTGAATGCCAACCAAATCTGAACTTTGTTTGTGATTTCTACTTAAATATAGCGGATTAGACTTTATCTAAGCCAGAGGGAATTGTACCACGAGAAATTCCAGATAGAGAATTATTTAGCTTACTTTCCGATTTCTATTTAAATCCCAATTCGGGAAAGAGAGAAAAAACTCAAAATAGTCAGCAAGATACTCCTTTTGACTTTACAATTATTTGATACTAAAGAGGCTGCTTCTTTGCGTATAAATATATACACCTAAATACTCCTCCGAGGAAACACTTTCATGAAGACTCTTGAGATTCCTACTTTTGAGTGCGAAACTGGTAATTATCACACTTTCTGTCCCATTAGTTGCGTAGCTTGGCTATACCAAAAGATTGAAGATAGTTCTTTCCTAGTAGTAGGTACGAAAACTCGCGGTTACTTCCTGCAGAATGCTCTCGGAGTCACGATTTTTGCGGAGCCTCGTTATGCAATGGCGGAACCAGAAGAGGGAGACATCTCAGCTCAGTTGAATGATCAAAAGGAATTAGAAAGAATTTGCTTACGAATAAGAAGTGATAGAAACCCCAGTGTCATTATTTGGATCGGCACCTGCACCACAGAGATAGTGAAAATGGATTTGGAGGGCATAGCGCCCAAATTGGAAAAGCAAATTGGAATACCAATTGTGGTTGCACGAGCAAACGGGTTGGACCACGCCTTCACCCAGGGAGAAGATACTGTATCGGCTGCCATGACGCATCGATGTCCGGAATGTAATCCTCGTATTACGCACCAACATGAGGAAGACGCGGCTGAATATGTTGTGGCTGACGTCGGCCGAAGTAATAAATTTTTTGGAGAAAAGGGTAAATTAAATAGATGTAGTTCAGTACTTTTTGGATCTCTACCTTCAAGTGTAGCTTCTCAACTGAATTTGGAATCGAAGCGTCAGTCTGTTTCTGTATCGGGTTGGCTACCCTCGCAAAAATACAACGAACTACCTGCTTTAGGCGAAAACGTCTACGTCTGCGGAGTAAACCCTTTCTTGAGTCGTACGGCGACAACATTGATGCGTCGGAGGAAATGCCAGCTGGTCGGGGCGCCTCTTCCCATCGGTCCCGATGGAACACGCGCTTGGATAGAAAAAATTTGTTCAGTATTTGATGTAAAACCTGATGGCCTCGAAGAAAGAGAGAATCAAATCTGGAAAATTCTTAGTGATTATCTTGAAGTGGTAACCGGTAAATCCGTTTTTTTCATGGGAGATAATCTATTAGAAATTTCTATGGCAAGATTTTTAATTCGATGCGGAATGGTTGTTTACGAAGTAGGTATTCCCTACATGGATAGGCGATATCAAGCTGCTGAGCTGTTGCTTTTGCAACATACCTGTAAGAAGATGAGTAAGCCCATGCCTCGGATTGTTGAAAAACCCGACAACTACAGTCAGGTGCAACGTATGCATGAGCTACAACCAGACTTGGCAATTACTGGAATGGCTCACGCTAATCCCTTAGAGGCTAGAGATATAGATACTAAATGGTCGGTCGAATTTACATTTGCGCAAATCCACGGATTTGCTAATGCTAGGGACGCTCTAGAACTAGTCACTCGTCCACTGCGACGTAGAAGTGATTTAGGTTGCCGCAGCTTATCGAAACAGACAGTAGATAGTTAATTAAACTGTTACCAGAAAAATAATTATTAGAAATTGGCAATTAATCATTATGAAGAGATATAGATATGTAGTCACCCATAAAAATTCTTAATCGGAAAACTTGTTCACCTCATTATTTTTTTTCCATATATTTCATGATTAAGAAATAACAAATTGAAATCCAACTTTTTTTTAGTAAAATTTATAGTTCAAATTTATAATTGATTTTTCAAAATCATTTGTATTATTTTACATTCGTATGTATAATATAGATGGTATTGACATAGACATCGAAAGGATAGATATCGAGATGGGGAATCTCGAGGGACTGAGGAATTTAAACGAAGAGGGAGAAGCGCAAAGGGATAGAAACAAGTGGAATGTTAATTCCGTACATCAAAAAGACTACAACGAATATAAATATATTGGATATTTTGTCACTAACTGGGCTAAAATCGATGAGTTCCTATATACTTTTTGGCCTATACTACGGTTTCCTTGCGACACTATCTGTTGGACCTTCCCAAATCTTATGCATAAGAGCCTTTCTTTTGGGAGGAAATAGAAGCGGTCTCGTTTCTTTGAGTGGTTCGATGCTCGCGCAGCTAGTAACTATTTCATCAATATATTGTTCGCCAATCTATATATTGCTATCGAAGCCACATCTGCTAACCGTGGCCGCAATACCTTACACGGTTGCATTTTGTCTAACAATGAATGACTTACCGAATTATCAGATTCTACGTCCCGTCAACTCGTTGCGCGATTCACGAGTAATTAGTTTATTTTTCAATAGTTTTTTGTTTCAAATTTTGAATCCCATTTTGTTACCAAATCCTGTGTTAGCAAGATTAACCCACCTCTTCTTCTTCCGTTATAGCAATAATTTAATCTTTGTAGTAACTAGCTTTTTAGGCTGGTTAACTGGTCACATGGCATTCAGCTACTTGTCCAAACTCCTTTTGATTCGTGTGGAAAAAGATTCGCCAATAATATATTTACTGGTAAAACGTGCTATCTATACAACTTTTAGTATTGTTTTTGTAGCAAATGCGTTGATTTATCTGGGTAGAGCTCCGGTTTCTTTTTGGACCGTAAAGTTCATGAATGAGCCCCATGATAAGGAAATGTCTTTCTGGGAAATTGCTGAATATCCAGATTTCTTGTGGTGGTTCTTCAAGCCGTGGCCTACCTCTTTTTTCGACCCTTCAAGAGGGAATCGGGGTAATCGATTCATAAGAAATAGCCGATCCGATATAAATAGTAGCTTCTACAAAGGGAAAATCTCTACGTATTTCTTCAAGAAATGTCTAAGTGATGGGAAACAGAGGTTATGCATTGCGGCGTTGCCCAGCTTGTCAATTTTTGAAAAATAATTAGAGAAATCTTTAACTATAACGAGGTCCCATAAATTTGAGAGAACCCATTTCTCATATCGAGGCTGGATTTCAAAAAATTTAGTAAAAAATAGAATCTTTCAAAAAGAATTACTAAATCGAGTCAAATTATTGGATACCGGGTTTTCTTTTTCGAAAGCGATGGAAAGAAAAATTCGATCAATAGCTAGGGGTAAGAAGAGAGTACCCCACGTTTACGACCCTTTTGTGACTAATTTACGTGTGCGGATTCCAGTCCCACAAACATTTTTAACAGTAGATGAGTTAGATTTGACCATATGGAATTGGAATGAGTTAGAGACAAGGAAAAAAATTAGGAAGGGGAGGGGTGGCTCCATAACTAGAAAAAATTCTATCGAAGATTGGATTTCCGCAAAAAATCAGAAATTGAAACGGGGAAGCAGGAATCCTATGCCGTGGGAAACTTTACCAGTGAGAGCTCGACGTATGTTTCAATTTATGTTCAAAAATCGAGTTTTGTATGATTATGATGTACAAAAAATTCTAAAGAAGATCAAATCTCCGTCCGGGCCCGTTGTCACTTGGGAAGAAATAATGAACTTGGATCCCGAAGATCGGGCACTATTTCTGACTTATGTAACACAGGAAGAAAATTGCTACAAATTTGATCAAACTTTCTTATCAAAGATATTTTCGATAAGCGGTCGGAGACGCCCCTCAACTCCAAGGAAAGGAGTACGCATACTCCACAAAATTGACGATCTGGGTGCAAATCTGGCTCGCAGTAACGAACTATATTTCGATACTGAGTTTGATTTCCCGGGAGCAGACGGCGATATCCGTCACAGAAAATTACGGAATGTTGGCTTCACTTTTGCAAAGGGAAAACCCAGATCAACGAAATTAGTGAAAAGATATGCAAGAATATCTGACTTCCGACGAAAATTTTTGAAGGGATCCATGCGGTCCAGAAGACGGAAAACATTACTCCGGAAGACACTTCAGGAAAAAGTGCGTTCGGCTTTTTTCCTTAGATTAGTGGAAATACCGCTTTTACTTCAACTACCCGTGGAGCAGTTAACGGGTTCGGAGACCGAAAAGTCGCTTACCGGCTCGAAAAAGATTACAGGTTACCAATTTGGGCAACAACTAACTCCCTTTTCATTGACGGGAAAAACTTCAAGCCAGTCGAAACTTGCTCGTTCAGCTGTAGCGGCTAGATCAGACATAGGTCCCATTCATAATGGAAGGGGTTACATGCTGGTTTTCCAGTCTAGATTTCGCAAGTTTGTAAAGTTACCTGTACTTATAGTTTCCAAAACTATTGGCCGTATATTGCTTCGGCAAAATTCCGAATGGAATAAAGACTGGATGAAATGGAAAAAGGAAATTCATATCAACTGTACGTTTGATGGTGAGGAATTTTCGCAGGATCAACTTCCCCCCCGCTGGTTGAGGGAAGGTATACAAATAAAGATTGCATATCCGTTTCGGCTAAAGCCCTGGCACTCGGCTAGAAATAAGAAACGACTGACTCCTCGAAAAAAATATATGGAAGCTGAATTAATTGAGGATCGAAAATCAACAAATAAACAGAAATTTAAAAAAAAGAGGCCTAGATTTACTTATTTAACTGCTTCAGGATATCAGACAGATATACCTTTTGGAAGTATCCAAAAACAACCCTCATTCTGGAAGCCTGTGAGAAAGGAACTGATTCAAATTTGCAAGGATAACTTCTCGTTAAGAACCAAGCAAGCCTATCGCTTCCTCGATTCCAAATTCAATTTGGGAAAAATATTGAAACCAAGTTTAATCTTATTAAGGAAGTTCAATCTATTTTTTAAACCCGGAGGGGTCTCAGCTGACTTCGTCTCAACTTATAATACTCGGATAAAGCCTGTACTTAGTGGCGACGCAGATGAAGCAGTGAAAATAAATTTAAATTTTGATAAAATAAATGGACGATCTGTTAATATCGTCGGGGAAGTGCAACCAGTTAGTAATATTAATAAACAATTAGTTACTCAAAAACCAACTAGTAAAGAATTCGTTGCGGATAGTGACGTAACCGGATTATCAAATCCATTAGACGAAGAGGTTAATGTAGATCAACCAGATACTGAAACAACTCAAGTTAGTAAATTAACTTTAGATTACAGATTGGAAGATACAGACCTTAGCAATTCTATAAAATTCGATGAGGAAGAATTAAAAAGTTTTAAGGAAATAATCTTCAAATTACATGTAGTGGTTGCAGAAGCAGTTGAGAAATTTATTTCCGCGGCATCAATTTCGTATCTAAAAGTTAACAGAAATTTTTACTACTACTTCGGCGAACTTGTCTCGTTGCGCACGCAACTAGTAGAAGTAATTAATATCACTCTTCAAGAAGCAGATGTAGCTTTTTTCAGACCGAAAAGTAGATTGTCACAGTTTGACAAAACTCAATCATTATCTCAAGCTTATCTCTACAATAGTATTTGGGATCTAAGTGTGGAGGAAAACTTAAACCTGAAATTACTGGCGACTGGTAGCGGGAGCAATCTTGAGGGAGGAACTGGAAGTAGCGGGAACTGGAGTGATAGTTTAACCCCTTACCAGCCTGAGCAATCTTTGGCTTATTCGGAAAATTCCTCGGGGCTTTTCGTTAGGTACGACTCAACCGTTTCAAGCCCAAGTGAAATGAGTAACTGCACAGATATCTCGTTCGGCAAGGCAACTAGCAAAATTGCAAAGAAATTTTACAATGAACACGTTTTGAACTGTATAGAAGAATGGGGATTACTAAAGAAGTTACGTGATCTAGACGCAAGTAATTGGAATAAATGGTTAGATTGCTTCTCCAACTGTAACTTGCCATTAATACTGTGGCGCGACGTAGCACCTCACAGATGGAAAATTAGTTTCGATTGCTTAGACGAACTCAGTCACATTGAAGAAGAAATCGCAAGTGAACAAAAATGTCACGTCTTTCGAGATGAGTTACATAATTACTCTATATATGCCAGAAAACCCTTACTTAGGGATCGAATTATAAATCTCAGTAAGCTTCGCAAACGTAGATATCTATTACAAAGTTTCATCGATTTTGTACGAAATGGAGATGTGCAAAAATTTTCCATGCGACAAGATGCTACCGCACAAAGGTTCCATTGTAAAACTCGTATTTCGAAAATTACTAAAGTGAGGCGAAGGGGGGTGAATAGATTACCTAATTTATGCACTTCTGATTCAGAGATTACACTCAACTCTAAGTTTGATTTGATACCGTGGCTAGTTACAGATTTTGGAAGAACAAAAAGTTCTTTCAAGAAGAAAACAAGAAGGTCCAGAGATCCTATTTTGAAGGATAATACTACATATGGCATAGTACCAGATATAACTCGTAGATTCCAAAAAGTATCCGATGAACTGTACGAAGTAATGCTAGATGAAAGAGAAGATATGGACTACCTATTTCGGTGGAAATGGAAATCTGAAACGAAACTGGAAAATTTGAGAAGTCTGACAGCTCTCACGAGAATGTTAGGAGATGATCGCGACCTCGTCACACTTTGTGCGAATACCAATGTAGATTCTGAGCTACTAGACCTATATTTCAACGCAACAACGAAACTTGGTCTTTTCTATGACCTGTCTATCCCTTCAGCTCATCGTTTTTCGATATTACTTGATGATCAAAATTTGGTATACAAAATAATGAATCCATTGTTGAAATTCAAGTCTAGGTTGAGAGGCAGAGTCGGAAAACAGCTATACAGGAAAATCTATAGTGATACATATATCTTAAAATTGTCACTTATAGCCACAGAAGTCAACAAAAGGCGGTCTCATATTTATAACATTGAAGATCTCTTGCTTGCGCGACGTCGACGTGAATTCCGATTCCTTCGATCTCTGCTAATTTCGAGGTCTTCAAAACCAGGAGCACACTACTTTGATTTGAAATTCGATTCTATCTCGAAAATTGAACGGACCCGCAGTAGCGAAAAATGTGAGCCTTCGGAGCTAAGGGAAGTTCAAAGAGTTAAGCGATTCCTGTGGCCGAGCCACCGTCTGGAGGAATTAGCTTGCACCGGTAGATTCTGTTTCAACATCATTACTGGGAGCCGATTTGCGATACTTAAGATTCAAATGTATCCTATTGTTCGAAATTGACGGGAGCTGGGGGGTATGAAGCGCAACACAGAGATTTGAACATGTGCGTAATTAATTGGAATTATCCAAACGAAGGTAATTTCAATTAATTGCACGATATATCTAATATGAGTCGCGGCAGAAGCTGTAACTGTGCGTGAGACATAGATGCCCCCATGCTTACTCCATGCAGTACCGCATTACACGTGAAAAAAAAAAAATTGGACTTCATTTTCGTCCAAGGGGCCATTGCTGCAACTGCTGACTAAACAGTTTATAATCGACTTGAGATGGAGCAAGCAATCGTAATTATTATCATTATTACTACGGATAAATATAAATATATTGACGTGCAGCTAGTCGGTGGGAACAAAGATACTGGGTTCACCGCCTCCCAAATTTACTATTTGACTCACCAGATTTCGAAACTAACTTCCCACCTGGAATCACACTCCGAAGACTACTCCTCCCGAAGAGGCTTGATAAAATTACTCGGTAAACGTAAGCGTCTCTTAATTTATTTATCCGATGGGAATATAGCTCTATACGCCCAAATTATAAAAAATTTGGGTATTCGAGGTTTGAAGGGGCGTTAAAGAGTGAACAGAGATTTTATATTTTGACATGTCGTAGTTGACGCAACTTCTTCTGGCGAAGCTAGATCCCATGATATTTACTGAAAAGGAAATGATTTACGGGTATGCATCTTAAAGAACTAGATCCAGTTACAGTAAGCATGGGCCCCCATCACCCATCTATGCATGGTGTTCCTCGACTTGTTGTCGTCTTAGATGGTGAAAATGTTGTTGATTGCGAACCAATCCTGGGATATCTGCATCGGGGGATGGAGAAAATTGCTGAGAACCGGACGACTTTGCAATACCTGCCGTACGTAACAAGGTGGGATTATCTAGCTACCACGTTCACCGAAGCAGTAACGGTTAATGCACCGGAGAGGTTGGCAAATATTCAAATACCCGCGAGAGCTAGCTATATACGTGTAATCATGCTCGAATTAAGCCGGATAGCTTCGCATTTGTTATGGCTTGGGCCATTTCTGGCAGATATTGGTGCGCAAACTCCATTTTTCTATATATTTCGAGAAAGAGAAATGATTTATGACTTGTTTGAGGCTGCTACCGGCATGCGAATGATGCACAACTATTTCCGCATCGGGGGAGTTGCCGCGGATTTACCTTACGGATGGGTAGATAAATGTCTAGACTTCTGTCACTATTGTCTTCCGAAAATTCATGAATATGAGCGATTAATTACAAGAAATCCTATTTTTTTAAAACGAGTAATGGGGATAGGTTTCATCAGCAGACAAGACGCTATCAGTTGGGGTTTATCTGGACCTATATTACGAGCCTCGGGAGTTCAATGGGATCTCCGTAAACTCGACCACTACGAATGTTACGACAACCTGGATTGGCAAATTAAATGGCAAGAAGAGGGAGATTCCTTAGCTCGTTATTTGGTACGAATTGACGAAATGAAGGAATCAATAAATATTATTAAACAGGCGCTGAAACTTCTTCCGGGGGGTCCATATGAAAATTTGGAGGGTCGACGTCTCGTCCAACAAGAAGGAGAAATAGACTGGGGTGGCTTCAACTACCAATTCGTTGGGAAGAAGTCTTCTCCCACTTTTAAGTTGCCTAAACAGGAGCATTACGTAAGACTAGAAGCCCCTAAGGGAGAATTAGGAATTTTTTTGGTTGGGGATGGCGGCGTCTTTCCTCGGAGGTGGAAGATTCGTCCACCTGGTTTCATAAATTTGCAAATTATTACTCAACTAATAAGAGGAATGAAGCTCGCAGATATCACGACAATATCAGGTAGTATAGACATCATTATGGGAGAGGTTGATCGTTAAAATGGCAACAACTGATATCGAAATTTACAGGAAACAATTAGTTGAATTAGTTAATGAGTTAGAAGTTGCAACAAATTCTTTTGAATCAATTTGGATTTTAGTTTCTACCCTCACTTTAGTTACGGGAGTCACGGTAGGAGTATTGGTAATCGTGTGGCTCGAACGAAAGGTGTCTGCGGGGGTACAGCAGCGTATCGGACCAGAATATGCAGGTCCACTGGGAATTACTCAATCTCTGGTAGATGGAATCAAACTTCTATTAAAGGAAGACGTCATTCCATCCAAAGGTGATGCCTGGTTATTTACCGTTGGACCAGCCGTTGCGGTCACACCAGTCCTAGTAAGTTACCTGGTAATACCCTTTGACCAAGCTATTATCTTATCCGATCTGGCTATAGGTGTTTTCTTCTGGATCGCCGTTTCAAGTGTCGTACCTTTGGGTCTTCTCATTGCAGGGTATGCCTCGAATAACAAATACTCCTTCTTAGGTGGTCTCAGGGCTGCCGCCCAATCTATCAGTTACGAAATACCCCTGGCCTTGTGTATATCATCTGCATCCCTACGTGCGATTCGCTAAACATAAGTAATAAATAAGAACTTCTAGCTATTAGTAAATAGTAAATAGTATGGAGATATTGTTAAGTAGTAAACCAAATAGTTATTTGGGTGAGATCAAACGGCGTTTCCGCAGTTATGAGTTCAAATCCCATACCCCATGTACGGGCGTAGATGCATATCCGAGCGGTAGATGCCGCACCCCAGGTCTAGGAGCCATCCTGGCTTGACGCGGGAACAGATAGTCATTCTTTCTTTTGACTTCCTCTAGGATTAGATAGGGGTGAGCGGTAAGAAACACCAATATGCGCAAGAGGTTCGTGAAGCAGAGGGGGGTTTGGTAATAATCTAGGGGCAACTTGAGCACCAAGATACTTAGAGAGTTGAAAATTGAAAATTTTTATCTGCTTCTACCAGTATCTCCCCACATGAGGTAGACTCAGCCTCGGTAGGGACAGCTGAGTAGTGCATACAAGAAATTTCAGTCTCGAGTATAGTCCCGTTCACTGTGACGATAACCACTTGGAACGAAGTAACCCCCACGATAGTTTCGGTGACCAAAAAGTAAATCATGGGCTTTTTCTTTTAGTTCTTGGTACAACAGGCACATCGCCAAACTAGTGCCCCTTATTTTCATTTTCAGATGGAGTTCGAAGTAATTTCATTTTTTTCTATTTAGAGATGACAAAGATATATACATCGAACTCGATAAGTTTTGCAAAAAATCGCAATTTACGAAAAAGAAATAGATGAGGTTAAGATAGATTCGGAAGCAACTACTCTGTCGCGGCAAACGGAATCCCATTAATTTGAGTTGGCAATTTCCATTTCAGTGACAGATAACGACCACGCGTCATGACTTCATCTCTATCAAATTGATGAGGAGCCGTATGAAACTCCAATTTCATGTACGGTTTTGAATTAGAGGCGGGGGGTGCCGTCGACTACCCTTATCTGGTAGCTTGAGTACAGTTGATATAGTGAAGACACAATCCAAATATGGTTTTATGGGGTGGAATCTGTGGCGTCAGCCCATAGGGTTTATAGCTTTTTTTATTTCGTCATTAGCAGAATGTGAGAGACTGCCATTTGATCTGCCGGAAGCGGAAGAAGAACTAGTTGCGGGTTATCAAACCGAATATTCGGGAATAAAATTTGGTCTATCTTATGTTGGTTCTCACTCAAATTTGTCGGCTTCCTCGCCATTTGTAACAATTTCACATTTGGGTGGATGGGATTCCTCAATTCCTTTCTTCGAAAATCTTGGACAGGATTCTTTATTTTCAGATTCTAATAGCGAGTCGTTCGATGTGTTGGAACCTGGGCTGGGTATCATCACTACATTACCGAAATCTTATTTATTTATATTTATCTCTATTTTAACAAGATGGACTTTGCCTAGAGTAAGAATAGATCAATTACTAGATCTTGGATGGAAATTTCTTTTGCCTATTGCTTCAGGAAATTTATTGCTGACAGCCTCGTTTCAACTTTTGCTACTAAGCTAGGCCTCCCTTACTTCAGTTTTAGTTTAAGTCAAATCTTTTTAATTTATTAACAAGGGAGGGAAACAAATATGCTGTTTGTTTCTTTTCTTCCCGTACATATAAGATTATATGTACGTAAAAATAAGTAGCAGGTTGGGTTCATTTATTCTATGTTTTCCACACTAATTGAATTTCGGAGTTACGGGCAACAAGCCGTAGAAGCTGCAAAATACATAGGTCAAGGCTTCGCGGTTACTTTAGATCACTCAAATCGTTCACCCATAACTGTCCAATATCCGTATGAGAAAATTTTATCATCCGAACGGTTTCGTGGACGTATCCATTTCGAATTTGACAAATGTATTGCTCGCGAAGTATGTGTTCGAGTATGTCCGATCAATCTGCCGGTCGTAGATTGGATCTTGCTGAGGGACATCAAGAAAAAACGATTGAAAAGCTACAGCATCGATTTCGGAGTTTGCATCTTTCGCGGAAACTGTGTCGAATACTGCCCAACAAATTGCTTGTCAATGACTGAAGAGTATGAACTTTCCAGTTATGATCGTCATGAACTAAACCAAGATCAAACGGCTTTGGGGCGTTTACCTCTTTCTACATCTCAAGATGTTTCAATTCAAGTGCTTTCGACTTCGTCAAATTTCTTATCCGGAAGCCAGAACCTTTTGGGGTGAAAAACTTAATATTTAATTAGTAACCTGTAATTTAATTGGATAGTTTGAAAGGTGATTTTACTTATTTGGTTATTTGTAACTGAAAGAAAAAGAAGAAGAAGAAGCACGAAATATAGGTAGAAATCTCATGAAATATTTAAGTACTTGTGTCCAACGAATCTATCTAAATTAATTCATGAATTTATTTTGTCACTAATAGAATCAGGTATTCTACTGGGAAGTTTGGGCGCGACATCATTTGCTAACGTGGCTCATTCTGCTTTCTCTTCGGGACTGGTTTTCACCCGTATATCTTTATCATACTTCGTATCGAATGCTGATTCCGTAGCTGCCGCACAACTGCTTGTCTATGTAGGAGCTATAAATGTATTAATTGTGTCTGCTGTAATGGTTACCGAGAAACCGATGCGATCCGGTTCTACTACTCGGGGCGTGGGGTACTTCACCGCTTCGGGAGCCTGCGGAGTGCTCTTTCTGGCGTTGGTTAATACAATTTCTAATACGAAATGGTTTGATATCAGTTTTGTCAATCAATCGGAGACCCTTTCGGCAGGTAAACCCACGATCGATAGCCACCAACTCGGGTATAAATTATTGAGTGAGTTTCTAGTTCCGTTTGAGCTTCTTTCAATACTTCTTTTAGTTGCTTTGGTGGGAGCAATTAACCCAGCGCGTGACGGGGACACAATTACAACTGATAAGAAATCATCTTCTTCATCATCTCGCAACAATTCCCCATTTTTTTGATTAAACCTAATTTCCTCGAAAATAAAAAGATAGAAAATTTGCTAAAAATTTGACTTACCAAAATCTTTGGGGAGAACTTTAATAAATCATGTTTGAACACGGACTAATTTTAGCTGCCTACCTTTTGTGCGTCGGATTTATCGGCCTAATTACGAGTAGAAATATGGTTAGGGCACTTATGAGTCTCGAGTCAATTTTTAATGCAGTTAATTCAAATTTTATTACATTTTCAAATTTATTAAAAGATCGGCAGGCGGGGGGGGAGCTATTTACCATATTTGTGATAGCCGTTGCGGCTGCCGAGGCTGCCACCGGGTTAGCTACTGCTCCTTCTCCTCAGCGAAATAGAAGATCTACTCGTATCGATCAATTTAATTTGTTAAAATGGTGATTGATAAATAGATGAAGTGATTTTATCAATCTAATCAATTTTTTGTTCATTATCTCTATCTATTAAATTGTTTGGATACCTTCCCCCATATTATGTGTTACAAATAGTCAACTTATTCTTCAAATAGAAAAGGGGGAGGGCAGGCTTTCAAAAAGCAAATGGGATCCAATCAGATAAATTTAAAAAGAAAGAGAAATGTTTTACTCGATGAGAAGAGGTAGGTATCTGCGTAAGGGACGAAGAGGATAAAGTATCATTTCAACCTTTTTACTAGAAAAAAAAAAAATTGGTACACGAATTTGATAGGAGTAAGTAAACTCAATGGCACATTCAGTGAAAATCTATGACACATGTATCGGTTGTACCCAGTGTGTGAGGGCGTGTCCCACGGATGTGTTAGAAACGATACCCCGGGATGGGTGCAAGGCGAATCAGATAGCCTCTGCTCCTAGAACAGAAGATTGCGTAGGTTGCAAAAGATGTGAATCTGCTTGTCCAACAGATTTTTTGAGTGTACGCGTCTATCTAGGAGCTGAAACCACCCGCAGTATGGGTCTAGCCTACTAGCAACGAAACAAAAAAAATTTAGTTACTCAATTATTTTGACTTGTACTCGAAGCTTCAGGATTATGAAGTCCGAGTACGAGTCGTTGTAATTGGCCCACAAAGTTCCCCCTGTATCAGAAATTATTTTCTACTAATTATTTTTTATTCATGATGAGTAATGTACCTCGGCTAACAACGATCGTTCTCTTTCCAATTTCTGCCAGTTTCTTGCTTCTAATTCTGCCTCGTGATGGAAACAGAATCATTCGATGGTATACTCCGGGAATCTGCATATTGGAATTCTTGCTGATTACTTATATTTTTTATTGCCACTTTCAATTTGATTTCCAACCCATCCAGTTAGTAGAGACGTTCAACTGGATAAACTCCATTAATTTCCATTGGATATTAGGTATCGACGGACTTTCCATGAGTCTTATTTTACTTACGGGTTTTGTAACCACTTTGGCAACCTTAGCGGCTTGGCCGATTACTCGTAATACACGGCTATTCCATTTCTCGATGTTAGTTATGTATAGCGGTCAAATTGGATTGTTTGCTTCCCGCGACATCTTACTTTTTTTCTTCATGTGGGAGCTAGAACTGATTCCAGTCTATTTACTTCTATGCTTATGGGGCGGGAAAAGACGTCCATATTCGGCCACGAAATTTGTATTATACACGGCTGGTGGCTCCATCTTCCTCTTGGTAGCAGCCTTAACCACGAGTTTTTATGGAAACGAGGTACCCTCTTTCGACATTCAAGCTTTGATGAGTAAGTCATACCCTATATCGTTGGAAATTGCTCTCTATTTAGGTTTTTTAATTGCCTATGCGGTAAAATTGCCGATATTCCCCTTTCATACTTGGTTGCCGGACACTCATGGGGAGGCACATTACAGCACATGCATGTTACTAGCTGGGATATTATCAAAAATGGGAGGATACGGACTGATTCGAATCAATTTGGAATTACTGATCCATGCGCATCTTTTCTTTCGATCATGGCTGATATTGCTCGGAGCAATTCAGATTGTATATGCTTCTCTAGCTTCTATGGGTCAGCGTAATCTCAAGAGAAGGATAGCCTACTCGTCAATTTCCCATATGGGTTTTGTAACAATCGGAATTGGTTCCGTGACAGACGCAGGTATTAATGGAGCCATATTGCAACTGATTTCCCACGGCTTAATTGGTGCGGCGCTATTTTTCCTCGCGGGCACCTGCTACGATAGGACGCGTACCTCCCTTCTTGATGAATTGGGGGGAATAGCAACCTCGATGCCTAAACTATTTGCCATATTTAGTGCATTCTCGTTGGCATCTCTTGCATTACCAGGAATGAGCGGTTTCGTATCGGAATTATTGGTATTTCTGGGAGTTATCACCAGCAAGCAATACTCATTTTTATTTAAGGCAGGAATTACAGTGTTGGAGGCAACTGGTACAGTATTGGCTTCCATCTACTTGTTATCCATGTTACGCCGAATGTTTTATGGTTACAGGTTGTCTAACGAATCAAATCCTTATTTAATTGATTTTGGTCCAAGGGAGGTATTCACCTCGACTTGTCTCCTTCTACCAATACTAGGTATCGGTTCATATCCAAATTTAATTTTACCTTTACGGAATAGTGAAGTGCTCTCAATATTGTTTTCATATTCAGCTATGAGGTGAAGGTGTAGGAAAAATCTGACTTCACTAAATCACCTCCTATTAAGTAACTTAATACAGGAAAATATGATTTCATCTTGATTCTTACTCAGTAGAGTAGCTTGTTAATTCTAGCTGTAGCAATGATACTTATTTATGTACACCCGTCATTTCCCAACTGCTTATGTTTGCAACCGCTAGAATAAGTTGAAGTAAACTGGGATAGAGAAACAAAAACAGACAAACAAGTAGAGACAGTTCTGCTCATCTATTAACTGTTTGTTTTTGTTTCCCTCTCTTGTAACTATTTCTTCTCCACCAATTTTTATTTTATCTACTCAGTGAAGTCAAAAACCTAGTAAACCAAATGTTTCTACATTAGCCATCCGTAGTTATGTAATCCAACTCCCAACAAGTTGACTCCCAAGAAGCAAATCCAAACTAAGGAGAAACCTGTTGATGCTGCCGCAGCTGGCCCCTCCCCCATCCACCTGTTAGTTATTTTAGTGTGAAGGTAAGTAGCGTGTATCGGCCGAGTTACTAGCGCCCAAGTTTCTTTAGGGTCCCAGCTCCAATAAGATCCCCGAGCTTCATTAGCCCGCACTGCTCCGGAAAGTATACCAATGGTTAGTAGAGGGAACCCCAAACTTATGATTTGGTACGTCCATCTATCTAATCGATTAATTAATTGACATTTTTTTGAATTTGGGAGTGATGGATAAAGGAAACTCCGTACATCAGTTCTGCTGGGAGTGCTCAATTTCAATGAGGTGCTGCAGTAATTGTGTCTTGAGTCGAAGATGCGATAATTTTCCGTTTCACTGTGAGAAATACTCGGTGGAGGTATTGCCGACGAAGATCCGCACGGCAGGGTTGCATGACTCAGTAGCGTCGTAGTTACATGCATCATCGACCGATGAGACTGCGAGGCAGGTACTAATCGCGTGGATTGCCGCATTCCTTCGGGGAGACCTAAAGTAGCGAAGGCGTGAGTCGGCATAGCACTCGGCGCTGTAATTGCACCCGACAACCCATTCTGATTTCTGACTTCCAGCATTATGTATGATAAAGAAAAGCTCCATGAAAGAAACATCGATGACTCGTACAGGTTGCTCAGTGGTAGGTGCCTAGTTTGGAACCATCGAGTTACTGAAAGCTCCGTCGTACAGAGGAAAGCAATTGCCATACTACTCTTGCTAAGTCTCCCTAGACTATCAAATTCGTAAAATGAAGTGATCGAATTTATCGAAGTGGCAGAAAGAAGCATCAAAAACGAAATGTGGATAAAAGCGCGTTCCATATAGATATACATCGTAATGAAGGAAAACCAGTAAATCAATCCAACTTGATTTGATAATCTCTAAATCAATTGAAACCGAAGTAATATTTTTCTTTTTTTCTTTAACGTGAAGAGGGATGAGATTACCGCTTCCACAACTTAAATAGAAATTATTACCTAATTTTCATTGATTTGAAAAGTCTCCTGAACCAGATCTAACATATATATTACAAAAATATCTATCTGCATATTGAGAGGTAGTTTTCATTTACCAATTTAAAATGTAGAAGTAAAAATTGGAAAGTTTTAAAATGCCGCTACTCGGATTCGAACCGAGATGCTCTGGCACTGCTTCCTAAGAGCAGCGTGTCTACCTGTTTCACCATAGCGGCTTTTCCCTTTTAGTATATATATGCAAAATTATTTTATACTAGTTTGGAGTGGTACGTCAACATCTACTCGCGTGAGATGTGGAAATTTTGGAGGTATACTAGCAAAACGTATTCAAAGTGACGAGATAGAGAGGGGCTCCCTCGGAAGGGAAGGGGTCGTTACACCAGCTAGGATACTAACTTAGCAAATGATTTATAAGGTGAGGTGGTATTGGCACTAGTACATAATAACGCCATAAAGATAGAAATCGATATATATTTATGTATATCTATACACATACAACGGAATATGGCGCAGTTTGGTAGCGCGCCATCTTGGGGTGATGGAGGTCACAGGTTCGAATCCTGCTATTCCGAATGGACATGGAGTAACCGGGTCTATGGAGAAGTACTAGGTAGGTTTAGTGCTTCTACAGACATAGGCAAGCAATTGACGAACTGAAATCATCTGGAAGTGCTTCGTCATCTCAAGTCCTGTAGTAGAAGCTCCGAAAGAAAAAAAGCAAAAGATGAATATTTCTAACTACTTATTTTCTTTCGGAGTCGTTTATCTCGCCCTCGCCCACACCTCGATAAAATGTAGTCCTCTATCTTCTTTTGTTACCTTGATTTCTATCTGTCCTCATTTATCGACAACAAATAGCAGCTATTCATTATTTAATCCTTAACTCCTGCAGTAGCAAACCCTTTTCACGTTTCAATCTTTTGTCTGCTGAGCTCAATATTTGCTAGTCAAGTTTACTTACGTTATAGTTTGGGTAAAAAATGATCGACGAGTATCGAAACAGTTAAACAAAATACTTTGAATTCTTGGTGAATTATTTCATACTACGAAATTATAGTTTATGTCAACCTAAATTGTACCAGTACTGGCTGGTGTCATACCACCCCCTCCCGTTTTCCGAAGTTCCTTATCCAATCATTTAGTTTATATCTAAATACGTATTAGATATACGTCTTTTTTGGTGGAAAAACAAGATACTCCTAATTTCTCTGCGAATCTCTTTTTTCCGTCATATAGTAAAAACTTTTCGAACGACCGGTTAATACAGATTGGGCCAAAGAAAAAGCCTTTGACGCTACCTCGGCAGGTCCAGTTTTCCATGCGCGATTACGAATTTTCTTCTTCGATCTGGAGGTTCTTTTCTTAGGGACTGCCATATATCTATCACTTTTTTGCAAGTAGCTTAAAATTATGTTGATACGTATCGATGGAGTAGATATAATAAGAGAAAAACTAAATAGAAATGAGCGCGAACGAGGAGAAATAAGAAAACCATGAAGTTCTATGTCGCTACGTCGACTTTATAAGTATTTACTTCATTTTCTCAATATGAAAGGCTAGCTAAGATCTGTTTAGGTCTTTGCCACCGAAATCAATGGAATCAACCACGAATCGAGTCGCATTTTCTCTATATCCAAAAGTTCGTCATTTTTTCTTTTTAGAGTGAATCCGCTGTATCACTAGTTTTTTTTTGAAACAACCATGTAAGATTCTGCCTCTGACAGCTGCATCATCCAACCACGGATAGCCAAAATCGATGCCAGATCCATGACGAATAAGTAAAACCCGATTTATCGATATTTTCATATTGGACGTCAACGGGTGTCGAACCGGAGCGAAGTGCTGAGCATCGTGAAATCTTCCCTGTTCTACTCGGAGTTGTTTACCGCCGATGTCAATTATTGCATATTTATTCATCCTAATTTTCTCTTTTTATATCTCCGTTTTATTTTTAATACTAAAGAAAGAAACAATGAGGGTATGATTTGCAAACCTATTCGAATCATCTGAAATAAGTATCTCGGGCATCTTCAAATATTGTCAAGTTTTTTATATATTTTTAAACATAAAACTGAAAAAACCGTACAGATGAAATTTCTCGTCTAATTAAACATTAATTAAATAATTAGCATATATTCTATTTTATATTGTTCTCAGATTTTTATTTTTGACTCCTAATCAGAAGAAGTTGAAAACGATAACAAATTTAATTTGGATTTAATACGCCCGTGGAACTTTCAAACAAATATGCTTTTATTATCCCTCTGTGTCCGTTGATAGCTTCTTGTTTGACTGGATTCCTTTCATTTTTCTTTCCGAGAGCAGCAAGAAGCTTACGGCGCCCGTGCGCTGCAATCAACACTTTTTCGTTAGCCATCGCTATGTTTGTTTCCTTCTTATTATTTTGGAAACAGGCTGCGACTCATTCCATCCAGCAGTATTTGTGGGCCCGGATTCCGAGAAGTGATTTCCATTTGAAGATAGGTCTTCCGATTGATCCTCTTACTCTTGTTATGGCAATATTAGTTACTACCGTGGGTATTTCAGTGATGGTTCACAGCGATAGTTACATGTGTCACGACTAGGGATACGCACGTTTTTACGCTTACCTAAGTTTATTTACCGCGTCAATGTTGGGGTTAGTTCTTAGTCCCAACCTGATACAGGTTTACGTATTTCGGGAATTAGTTGGAATGCGTTCTTATTTGTTAATAGGTTTTTGGTTTGCGAGATCGAGTGCCGCAAATGCTTGTCAGAAAGCTTTTGTGACCAATCGCATAGGAGATTTCGGGTTGCTGCTGGGTATATCAGGCATCTACCGGATAACTGGTAGCTTCGAGATTTCCGAATTGTGTGACTGATTTATCAAATTAAGTAGCAGCGGCGTTATCAATCCGATCTTTGCTAATACGATTGCCTTTTTATTTTTTTTAGGTCCGGTTGCCAAGTCTGCCCAATTTCCACTTCACGTATGGCTACCAGATGCCATGGAAGGACCTACGCCCATATCGGCTCCTATTCACGCAGCTACTATGGTGGCCGCCGGAATTTTCTTAATAGTTCGAATTTTCAACTTTATTTCGATATTACCTGCAACCATGTATGCTATCTCCTGGGTAGGCGGAGTAACAACTTTGTCAGGTGCCACGTTGGCTCTTGCTCAGAAAGACCTAAAAAGGTGTCTGGCCTACTCTACCATGTCTCAGTTAGGATATATGGTACCAGCTTCGGGTATCGGCGCTTCTCAGTCCGCCTTGTTTCATCTCATTACACATGCTTATTCGAAAGCTTTGTCATTTTTGGGCTCTGGTTCAGTTATTCATTCCATGGAAGAGGTGGTCGGATACTCTCCTAGTAGAAGTCAAAACATGTTTCTAATGGGTGGATTACGGAAACACATGCCAATTACTGGAATTACCTTCCTTCTGGGCACCCTTTCCTTATGTGGCATACCCCCGCTATCCTGCTTCTGGTCTAAGGATCAAACTATTACCGAAAGTTGGCTGCGTTCCCCTTATCTTGGGTTGACAGCTTCTATTACGGCAGGACTTACCGCGTTTTATACGTCTCGTATTTACCTTCTAACTTTTGAAGGAAATTTTCGTGCCAACCAGATAAATTACATCGGTTTTGATACTTTCTTCCCATCTGAAGTTACTATCACTTCGTGGGGTGGGGCCCAATCGGAATCGTTTACCAAACAGACCCATAATAATTTTATATTCATAACAGATATGAAACGAAATGAAGTTACAGAAACGATAAATTCTCTGACCGCCCATCCCCCTGCGGGGGACCCCACTTGCGAAGAGGCAATTCAAACCTTTTCTGGGCAAAATTTGCTACATCCCCGAGAATCAAATTTCTGTATGGTATTGCCTCTGATTATTTCGGCGACACCCACTGTATTCGCTGGATTGGTAGGAGTTTATCCAATTCAAAAAGGAGCTGGTATGGACCTCCCGTTTGACTGGCTGATTTCTCTTCCGTTTCTCTTCGAAATTAATAAACATTTTGAAAATTTGACGGAAATATTAATAAGCTCAACCCCTCTACTGATTCTATCTCTCATTGGGTTCTCAATTTCCTACAAAGCTTATGGACAAGTTGATAAACTTGTCAATACAGAAATTTCTGGAAAATTCATAAGTAAAAATTTATTAAATACTTTTTTATTTTCTACCAAAGATTGGTCCACAAGTCGAGGTTATATCGATTATTACTACAACATCTACTTCACACGGGGTATAATCCTAATTAGTAAGCTTGTTTTGCATTTTGATCAATGGATAATTGATGGATTTATTAACGGAACTGGCACATCAAATCTCTTCAGTGGAGAGGGTATACGACGCGGAAAAAATGGTAGAATATCTCAATATCTATTTGGATTAATTATTGGAACTATTTCCCTGTTGCAGCTAGTTGTTGATTTTCCGATTCCGCCCTTGCCGTAAGCTGCTACTTTCGTTTCGCGAAGCTCCAATTCGTGTTCATTTCTCCCGACTATTGTTCATCTTCCCCATCTCTATCTTTCTTATTTTTGCTACTTCTACTTCTCAAAGATATTACTTCTTCCTATGAGGTAGGAGAATCCTGCGGCTATTCTACTATGCTTCTTGGAGGGGGGGGAATAGGAAGTACTAATTGGTGACCGATCGATACAGATCGTGGGGGGCTTGTGGGGTTGATCTCGACCTCGATCGGTTGCCCCCCCCCCCCCCCTCTCCCACGATTCGGGTACCCTTCCATTCAAATAGGATTGCCACCGCCGCCGCCTCCTCCTATAATGGGAGTTAGGGTGTACGCGAAGTCTACTTCACAAAATGTCGGAGAAAGCTTAACGTCTTACAGATTTAGAAGCGACTCAAAGAACAAAGGAACAAAGGTCTTTGAGTGCGTATGAGACTGAATCCCCTACCACTTTCCTCGGTAGCTCAGCGGTAGAGCGGTCGGCTGTTAACCGATTGGTCGTAGGTTCGAATCCTACCCGGGGAGATTCGTTCGAATCTACGTCAATAATTCCTGGTAATTGGGTAGTTGTGTTTCCCACATATGCCAAATCAAATTGTGTTGGACCATGATCCACCAACCAGTGAATGATTCACTATCGTGCTTATTTCCAGCTCTAACAATTGAGGAAGAAAAAGATTTGTACGTTCTTACCCCCCCCCCCTCGAATACCCCCGAGGCGAGGACCCTGCCTATTAACTATTAAAAGGTTTTGGGGGTCCCCCCTTCAATTCCGGTGTATCGAATGATTGAAATGAGCGAATCAATAAGTCATCTGGGGAGGGGACTAAATCCACAATTTTAGAAAGGATCTATTCCAAGCGTGATGTTAAGAAGCTGTTTTGCAAAATCCCTATGGAATAAGCTATTGCCCTTTCTCAATCTTCTTTCTAAGCAGAAAGACTCATATAGAAAATGGCCTTCAGTTCCTTAACCTTCAGTTCCTTAACTATTTGATATGCTACGATATAATTATTTATATCAGTAAAAGAAAATATAGATCTTCCTTTTACTGAATTTGGCTTATAATTATATCGCTAGAGATCTAGACAGAATGAAGGGTATCTAAGATTTGTTCTATGAACTTTCATGAACAAAATTGTTTCGTCGTTTGATCCAGTGACGCCCCACCAAACCGGAACGGATGGGATAGATATTAATAAATTTCAAGCAACATATTATAGATAAGAAAATCCTGAAATGGGCAACGGTTTCGCCTCATCCATTTGTTTCTATGAACCAGAAGCCTAAACCGAATAAATCGCTCTGGAAAATCTTCTGCCACCACGTAGGAATCAAAGCGAGCGGGACTAAATGTCTGCGGATATTGCAGATGTATATCCATAGAGGAAATTTCTTTGACGTATTCGGAATCTCGCTCCTCTTCATCCAAAGGGAGATTATTCCACCGCTTAATAGATGAGTTAGGTTTCAATTTTGGATTATCTTCACTATTATCTCCACTATTATCTCCACTATTATCTCCATTATTATCTTCACTATAGAGAAAGAAATTTCTAATTTTTTTATTTGACATTTTATTAAGGTGCTGCCTTCTCATACCGTAAATGGTGTAAAGCCTCCGCGCCAGTTTTTTCGTCGGCAACAAGCTGCGACGCGAGGAAGGAATGTTAGGATCTGGCTGGAACAGAAGCATGGGGTCCCAGATGAAGCGCCCCCCGAAGAGTCGAGTCGTTTCATCTAATCGATTACAGTGTGTTTCGTATTCATTAGATGAGTCGCCGGATATTCCCAATTCGAGAAATTGCTCGCGTAACAACATATTATCCAACCGGTTTTCCAATCTTTTAACAAATTTATCTGTCACATTAGTCGCAGATTTTTCAAAACTAAATAGATATCCGCTTTTATCACACCATTTACTTTTGTCACCCTTAATCTTATTGAATTCGAAATCTTGTTGGGGTATATAATTCCGATTTTGGTAAAGAAGAATTAAATTATACAAATGATTGGGTTCAGATGATACCCTCATCAATTCATAAGCCCCGCTTCGCAGGAAACGGAGACGCCAAGCCTTATGGGACCAAGTGATTTCGCGCGACACTTCCGTCGGACTTGAGTTTATTAGTTCGGGTGACTGTTGCAGTTCGAAGTCGGTTAGACTGCTAAATCCTCCCTTTCTCATAAATTTAGAAGAACGACTTGGAGAGGTTACACCTGAACAATACTTGGGTTTACCGATAGGAACGGAAAGGGAAAGACTACTACCGCGTCGACTTCCGTCTCTACAAATTTCTGAACGTGAGAAATTAGTCGAGAGGTTTTCTAGTACACCACAAGCTAGGTTCAAGTCATTCTCTACGAGTTTGTCAATAACAATGAAATTTTCTTTCTCTCTCATATCCATTTGGAGCGAATCGCGAGCTACTAATCCAGCTAGTATCCCTAGGATATGCGAAAATAGAGTGAATTCGTTAAATGTTGACTCGGTTATTGAAGGTTCCACATACCAGTTAGACAAATAATAAAATCGCATCTTTAACGCGTTACGACCAATATATGTATTCGTGAGATAAGTATCTATCAAACTATTCTTTGAGGTAGCTTCCGCTATTTCGTGAGAAAAGATGTCCCATTCGGAACCGGATTCTATCCCATTGCCCATATCACTAGCAGTCGAATGTTGTCTATGCAAAGCTAATTCAATTGCGTCGCTACATATAATCTTACTTCTTTTGGAAGTACCTATTAATAACGCCTCATTAGCAAGGAGGAATAAATCTCGTCTACTATAACCCGTAGTTCCAGACCCAGTACCTTCAATAAGAGGAAGGGACGGATTAGCCCCCATTTCGCAACCTTTTATACGTAATAGAATTGATAAATCTTTTTGACGTTGATACCCGTTGGATTTTCGAAAGTTTATCAATTAGTTTAACCGGTTCGGAGCTATTGGAGCTGGATCTATCCTCGCAGGTACGTGAGTCGTAGCGATAACAACATTCTTGCGCATGTTAGAATTGCCGCGCCTGTCACCAATACTTTTCAATATTTGGCAAAGTAAGAATTTGGGATCAGCTTCTAGCTTATGATACGAACGATGAATATTCAATTCATGAATATCTTGAATCCATAGTGTACAGGGAGACATCTCTTTCGCCATTTCAAAAACGAAATTTAATCGGTGTACGCTTTCTTTCGAAATGAAATTTCCACGTACATTATTGAAAAAGGATCGGTTGTATATCAGCTTTTTCATTGGTAGTTTCACCACTGGAAAGTAGGAATCGAATGCTACATCTCTAATAATGGAAGATCGGCCAGTTTCTATGGGTCCTACTAGCAAAATTCCTTTAGATGGTAGTAATCCCGATTGGAGTGAGATAGGTATGTCATGACATGGCATATTTAGTAGACTGCCTCTTCGTCTCGTTGTTACTGAAAATAGAATATTTCTCTCGAGGGCGGAAAAAGACCACTTCTCCGCAGGATCCAACTTACGGATCTTGTGACTCAATAGATCATTTCGCCAGAATTGACGTAAGTATGCCAAAACATTAGATCTCTCTTGTGGATAAGGTTCATGAGAAATCTCGTTGCTCAATAAATCATAATTAGAGTTCAATTTCGACACATACCTATAAAGAATTTTATTCGTCACTAAATGTTGAGTCAGTAGTTCTTTCTTACTATCTAGGATATCGGGGCTTTCTTTATGAAATATCCATGAATCGATTTCATCTTTCACAAAGAAGAAAAAGATTATATTATTTATATAATTCAAGAATCTATTCAAAGAATAGATTAATAGATCTCTCGTTGACATTTAGCTTGTCGAAGGGGAATGCATTACCTCTTTCAAATAGGATCCACGCGTTGGGTCTGTCAAATATTCAATAGTATTGAAACGTTTCCATAAATGAAAGGAATTGGAACCCGAAACGGCAGACAAAGGGTGTTTGAATAATGCAAGAACAATTAATACTGAAAGGATGAAGTAATGGGAGATAGACCTAGTGGAAAATTGAGATACTGACCATCCTCCCGAATGTAAAATCTCCGCTTCATCAGGAATTTCTTCGAAAATAAGAAGACCTATCTCGGATACTATAGTATTGATAGAATCGTTGTCGAATCTCAATCCTAGGCTTTGCAGTCTTTGGGATAAATAGGCTTTCGCACCATCTACTACATCTTCAGCCATTCTTTTATAAATTCTAGGAAAGTTATGATTTGAGTCATAACTTATTTTAAGTCCTATTTCTGGATATGTTTCTCTAATCAGGTCGTAAAAGTATTTCCACCAGGTGGGGGTAAAAAACCAAGGTATGTAATCTCTAAATAAGCTCCATTTTTCACCGATATTGTCTTTCCAAAAGATCCAAGAGATCTTATATCTGTTCAAATCTTTTAATAATTCATTGAAATTGATAAAGTTGGATGGACGAATAGCCTCCCTCCGTATAGATTGATCCGCAAAGTCCGTATCTTCGTACGCAACCTCCTTTCCAATCGATTCTGCTATAGATCTCGATGTTACATCGTTGCATAATGGGAGTCTTAGCGACCAATAAGATGTTTCCAACTCTTCCGGTTCCCCAAAATACTTAATAGACAAATTCTTCTGATAGACTCGATCCAATACCAGATTCTTGAGACGAGGTTGGGGTTGCCGATCCGACGACGAATCGGAGTTTATCGACGTTTTCTCCAAAGAAACTCCATCGCTACTGCACGAATATAGAAATGACTCTATCGTTTCACGAGGAGATAAGTTCAAACCCGCCAGTAACCTCTTCAGATCCGAAATAGAGTTGGAAAGTCCATCTGAATGAGTTACTAATGCTGTGGATTCATGCAGATTAGATAAAATAAATTGAATTGGTGTGAGTACGTGACCAGCAACCTCCCCCGCTGTTTGTTTCGATAAGTTGGATGACAACGAATCCGACAGTTGGGGATGAATAAATGAGATGGTTTCATCTTCGGAGCCCACATAGAAGTTTTCTAAGACGTTGAGATAACTACTGTTGCATCTCCCAATAAACAAATTTCTTTTGATTCTCGGAATAAAGTTGCTTTCGGCACAGTTCCGTATAGGTGAGTCGTCTAGAAAGTTTAGTTTATTAACCTGATCGGAGATGTATCTCGAAATATTCTCACCAATATCTCTAGTTGAACCTCCCCCACGGTTTAAATCATGCAGAAACAGATTCCAAAATTGCCTCCCCGTAATGGAAAAATCATCGCCTGAAAATCCTGCTCGGATAGATTCGATGCGGGGCAACCCGATAGAAGTAGGATTCACTGCAGGTTCCAGCTCGGTCGAAAAGCCTACCGATTTCTTACTCACTAACAGTTTGGATTCAATGAATAAACTCTTTTTTCTCTCAAGAATTGTTTTGAGGAAAAGTATCTGTTCATCAATGTAACCATCGAATAAACTTGATAAAAGATCAAGCTTCGTGAGATCTATCTTGTTTAATTTCTCGAGATCTATATCGTTCAATTTTCCGATGCAATAATCAATGGTATATATCAAAACTTTCTGGCGAGTAACCTCAGCAACAATCATTTTATAAAGAAATAAAACATTGAGAAATCGATGAAAATATTTTTCGTTCTGTTGGTTGTTACTACCGAGACTGACACCAATATTATTGAGTAATTCGTTTCTTATTATTGATACACGGCAAATTGATTCCTCCAAGTCATACTTTAAGACTTTCCCAACGGGGAAAGAAGACGAATCCTCGGTCGTATCGAGCCATCTATGCAGATTTGACTGAACATTTCTATACTCATCAATTTGAAAAGTAATATATTCGTTCAATAGGCGCCCTACGTTATCTTTCCATTTCAATACTATTTATTCAGTTGCAATTCTTGTTACACCGGTGTACTTCCCGATCCCCGTCCAGCCATCCAACCGATATTTGATTTGGAAGAAATATTCAGTAGATAATGCGCAGAAATAGTCATAGAAAAGAAATATGTATGTTGAGTAGAGAGGTATGATTCTATTTCGTCCATACAATCTAACTAAAAAATATATTGAATGTATGTTACTCTCTTCTTTCAATTAGTTTAAAAAAGTAGTATTTTCACTTCGATTACTTATTTCTCTAAGTATACCTAAAAAAGATATTTTAAAATAGTTTGGGAGAATCTCACTGAGGTTGAGGTGTCTGCTACTCGCTAGCCCAAGTTTTCTGCCAGATATTTGAGTAAGCGGCATGTCGCCCTTCATTTTCAATGGAAATCCTTTCCCAGATTTGACGCTATTACTGACGTCAGTAACTATTGCCCCATCAGAAATCAGATTCGACTTCTCGATTATCGAGAGAATTTTGGTGAATCGATTTATTAATCCATCTCTCATTTGTGAATAAGTGTGTAGAATGGGAAATTCTTCCCCATTTTTGTCACAATCTAATCCGGATATACAGCCACGAAACGACGTCGTTTTCTTACGAGACGTAAATGAAGACAAGTTGGAAAAGGCTTCTCGCTCGAAATCAAATCCCAATCTATCCCCCTGGTGATCTGCTGAATCTCCGGATTCAAGTAACGCCTTGTCATAGGAGTTTAATACTACGGGACTTAATGAGTCGTTTCTCAATTGTGTTGCTTGTAACCGACCCAGATCTCGCTTGTTACGATTTTCCCAAAAGAATAACGAATCGAAATCACTTTGGTTGTTTTTAGAAACTACCAAATAGTTGTAGAATTTGAAAAACCTACGTGAATTTTGTAAACACCTACCCCTACGAAATACTTGAATCCTTTCAGGATCATCCTTGGATATATCTCTGCCAAGGAGTGAACCCCTCACTACGCATGCCTTCCATCTACCGGAAACCAGAGGAATCATCGCATCATAGCGAACTTGCTTCTCTTTTTTCGTCGAACCTGCAGAAATATCTTCGTTCAAACCTAAGTAGTGGGAAACAGATATTCTCCTCTTTCCACTCCTTCCAACAGATAAAGATCTTTTGAATCGGAGAAAGCAGTCGCAGGAGAAATCACCAAGGTTTTCCGCTTGTTTCTCTCTCACTCCGTCACCCCCATTAATGACTCCCGTTAGTACAAAACTTCCTTCGATCGACCTTTTGTCACTCAAGCAATGCGTAGAAATTAGTATTGTTAGCAACATCAGCATCTCCAGGGTGATGCCACTATCTCTTTTTAGTGAATCACGCAGATTGCGTAGAAATAGTGAACTTAGAAATCACAAGTCAGATAATCTGATAAAAGGTTCATAATTGGAAGATGGGCTAATTAAAAATTCTCTGAGATGTTGATTTTTCAATGATTCGAAGAAGTGATCTAATAGACTGACTTCTATTAACTCCGAAATTTTAGATGAAAAATCTGGACTTCCTACGCTTTCTCTTGCCACCTTTTTTACCTTATTTTCTCTTTTCATATTAATTTCATGCGGTAGATACTATCTATTTCCCACATTTATTATACCAATAATATTGGAAATTTCAAGATAGGATGGAATACATATTTCAAACGAGTCTAGTGATTTCTGTGAATAGTCGTATCCAAAATTGGAATTAGATCGGGAATTCTAAATTGTTATTGTCGGGGAGACCCACAGAAATCCCATCCACCTTAACAGTTCCTCTCTGTTCCAAGTGGAGCGATGGGATCGAATTACCCAATTGGATGGGCGAACGACGGGAATTGAACCCGCGCGTGATGGATCCACACTCCATTGCCTTGATCCACTTGGCTACGTCCGCCCCCTCTGTTGATTTAGTTGGCTCCCCACCGGACGTGAACAAGATCTATCCGTTAAGCAGTCTAGATAGGTCCTTCGGTTGATACACATAAATATTAGCTGTATGTATATAGCAAGACAATAGAAAATCTTTGAAATGAGGAATACACTCCTTCTTCTATCCAAAAGATTGGGGTGGGAGATTGCAAGCATTCTGCAAATCGGAGTAGGAAACTTCGTAATCTATTAAATCGCAGAAGGATATTCCAAATAGTTTTCAGAATTTAAGGTTGGAAACTGATAGTCGTGAAATTGTGAGAAGCTGCTACCATTCCTTTTATTCGTTCCGCCACACGAACTTTCATCTCATTGGACACCAAACCTCCCCTGAAGTTGAGAGATTTGGTATCCAGTTGTGCTGCATAACCAGACGGATGTTATCCGTTTATAGAAGGAGCTTCAACAGAAGCCAAGTCTAGAGGGAAGTTATGAGCGTTACGTTCATGCATGACTTCCATACCTAGGTTAGCACGGTTTATGATATCAGCCCAAGTGTTTATAACACGACCTTGGCTGTCAACCACGGATTGGTTGAAGTTGAAACCATTCAAGTTGAATGCCATGGTGCTAATGCCTAAAGCGGTGAACCAAATACCTACTACGGGCCAAGCAGCTAAGAAGAAGTGCAGAGAACGAGAATTGTTGAAGCTAGCATATTGGAAGATCAAACGACCGAAATAGCCGTGAGCAGCTACGATATTGTAGGTTTCTTCCTCTTGACCGAACTTGTAACCTGCATTAGCAGACTCATTCTCAGTTGTCTCTCTGATCAAACTAGAAGTTACCAAAGAACCATGCATAGCACTGAATAGAGAGCCGCCGAATACGCCAGCTACACCCAACATGTGGAAGGGATGCATAAGGATATTGTGCTCAGCCTGGAAGACGATCATGAAGTTGAAAGTACCAGAAATGCCTAGAGGCATACCGTCAGAGAAACTTCCTTGACCAATTGGGTAGATCAGGAAGACGGCGGCAGCAGCTGCGACAGGAGCCGAGTACGCAACAGCGATCCAAGGACGCATACCTAGACGGAAGCTTAGTTCCCATTCGCGACCCATGTAGCAAGCTACACCAAGTAGGAAGTGAAGAACGATAAGTTCGTAAGGACCACCATTGTAAAGCCATTCATCGACGGAAGCTGCTTCCCAGATTGGGTAGAAATGTAACCCAATAGCTGCAGAAGTAGGGATGATAGCGCCAGAGATAATGTTGTTACCGTATAACAAAGAACCAGAAACGGGTTCGCGGATACCATCAATATCTACAGGAGGAGCTGCGACGAAAGCAATGATGAATACAGAGGTTGCGGTTAGCAAGGTGGGAATCATTAAGACACCGAACCATCCGATGTAAAGACGGTTTTCGGTGCTGGTAATCCAGTCGCAGAAGCGACCCCATAGGCTTGCGCTTTCGCGTCGTTCTAAAGTTGCGGTCATGGTAATTTTTGGTTTTCAAGAAATAATTAGTGATTCCCCAGGCTAGTAAGCTTGTTAATTTATAATATATCACAAAAACTAATCTGTGTCAACCGAAATTAATTGAGTCCCCAGAATTCTCGGATATGGGGGCTTCTTCTCAATATCTCAGACAATTTTTACTCCATGCGATGCGCGTCCCAATCAATTTCAGTCTCTGAAAAACTGGTCATGCGTCAAGCCTTTTTGCGAGGCACTCCGCAACTCTGCATCGGCCCCCTCCCCCCCCCCCGCTACCCTAGGAGGAGTCTAATAAATAATTAACAACCTAAGAGAGAAGTAGTTGCCAATCCCCACTTGTGGCTTAGATTGGACACCCGTTATTCGTCGTTCACCCCTCACTCAACCATTTCTTCGTAGTGCTTCTTGATTCCCAGATAGTTTGTGCCCTGGTTCCAATCCGCGACGAAAATATCGTGGATTGGAACGAATCCGAAACTAACGGAAATGGGCAAAAGCTTTGTTGGCTTCCGCAACTTTATGAGTCTCCTCTTTCCTCCGTATGGCACTACCGGAATTTCTGGCGGCATCCATTGATTCATCACTCGATCTTAAAGCCATACTTCGACCTGAGCGTTTTCGACACGCGATTAATGACCACCGGATAGCCGAAGCTTTTCCCTCTGCCGGTACTACTTCAACGGGAACTCGATAAGTTGATCCACCTACACGTTTGGTTTCTGTCACTACGTCGGGAGTTACCCCGCGCACCGCCTGTCGCAGAACAGACAGTGGGTTCCTATTTGTCTTTTACCTAATCCGCTTCATAGCCTGATAAAAAATCTGATAAGCCGGTGATTTCTTGCCATTTTTCAGGATACGATCAACTAGCATATTGACTAATCGATTACGATAAATTGGATCTGATTCGATAGTTTTCTTTCTATTCACTACACTGCTCCGATGTAATACGAGTTTACAAATATAAATATGTCAGATTTCAATCAATTCTTTTATTTCAATGGTCTTTTATTTCAATGGTATCTTAGGCTACTATTTCGGCTTCTTCACTCCATATTGTAGGGTGGATCCACCAGTTAGTCGAGGATCTCCCTCCAAACTGCACGTGCGACTTTCATCGAATACAGCTTTCCACATGATTGACTAGAAACTATTCAAATGATTTTGAACCATTTATTTTTTGAGATGCAAATCATATTTACTCATTGCATATTGGGTATCCGTTTTCCCTTATTCCACGGATAAAGAAAATCGAAATTTAGATATAAGAGAAGAAAATCTTGCAATTCAGTTATCTTACTAGGAATGTCCGTAGGTTTATCAATCCAATCAGTAGATGTGCATAAAGCCTTCACTGAATCTCCGTAGTCGTAATCTAAACCTGTTCCAAGAGGAAAAGACGTCCCAAGTCCAGGTGGGAGTCCAGGTAAAACTCAACTTAGTGGAGTAGAACACCTTAGACACCAAATTGTTTCACACAAATAGATAGATAATAATTAATCTCTATCAATCTCTGTAGTAGCAGGCTTCAGTCCCCTTGCAATACTGGGTCAGCTACACATTTAACATATCAGAACAACTG